AAAAACAAAGGATGAATTTAACTTTCAAGAGGCACGCTATCAAGATAGCCCAGTTCATGAAGATTATGATCTGGATACCCATCAAGAGAATTTGGAATTGGGAAGACTGAAAGAAAAGAAAAATAAAAGTTATTATTGGTTTTGGGTTGAAAAAACTTTTGTCACTTTTTTTTTCGATTATAAACGATGGAATCGTCCATTACGATATATAGAAAATGATCAATTAGAAAATGCTTTACGCAATGAAATGTCACAATTTTTTTTTTATACATGTACAAGTGATGGGAAACAAAAAATATCCTTTATGTATCCTCCTAGTTTATCGACATTTTCAGAAATGCTAGAACGAAGAATTTCTTTGTACATAAGAGAAAAAATATATGACGAAAATCTTTCTAATTCTTGGATTTATACCAATGAAAAAAAAAAGTTAAATTTGAATAATGAATTGATAAATCGAATAAAAATTATAGAAAAAAATGAGGGATCTCCTAGTCTGGATAGGCTTGAAAAAAGAACCATATTATGCGATGATGAGAATAAAAAAAAATGCTTGCCAAAAGCATATGATCCTTTTTTCAACGGACCTTGTCGAGGAACACGAAAAAAACTCTATTCACATGCAATCATGAATCATTTAATTACTTATACAAATACAGAAGATTTAGTAGAAATTTTTTGGATAAATAAGATTCATGATCTACTTCTTAATGATTCCTTAGGAATTTACCGTCAATCATTTTTAAAAAAAACGGAAAAGTCCTTCATCTCAATTGATGAATTATCTTCTGAGTGCGGACACATTTTTAATTTTGAAAAATGTCCTTTATTGACAGAAGCAAAAATAATTGATTCAGAAAGTCAAGCAAAATCTTTGCAATTTGTATTCGATGTAATTACAAAAGATCAAAAAACAAAGAAAAAGAAAGATATTGGAATTAAAATAAAAGAAGTCAGTAAAAAGGTGTCTAGATGGTCATACAAATTAACCGAGGATTTGTTGGAAGAAGAGGAAAAAGAAAATGAAAAAGAATTAGAAGAAGAATTAGAAGAAGAAGAGCATGAGATTCATTCAAGAAGAGCCAAACGTGTTGTAATTTATAACGATAATGATCAAAATACCAATTCTATTTCTAGTACTAAGAATGCTAGTAACAATGAGAAAAATGATAATAAAACGGAAGAGGAAGAGGTAGCTCTGATACGTTACTCCCAACAATCGTGTTTTCGTCGCAATCTAATCAAAGGATCCATGCGCGCTCAAAGACGTAAAACAGTTATTTGGGACCTCTTTCAAGTAAATGCGCATTCCCCACTTTTTTTGGACCGTATATACAAAACATCTTTTTTTTATTCTTTTCATATTAATGAAATGAAGAATCTTATTTTGAGGAATTGGATGGGTAGAGAACGAGAATCTGAATTTAAAATTTTAGATTCCCATTTTGAAAATGAAGAGACAAAAGAAGAAAAGGATAAAAAAGAACGTATAGAAATATCAGAAGCTTGGGATACCTTTGTATTTATTCAAGCAATAAGAGGTTTAATGTTAGTAATCCAATCTTTTTTTCGAAAATACATTATATTGCCTTCATTTATAATAGCTAAAAATATTTTACGTATGTTATTATTTCAATTCCCCGAGTGGTACGAGGATTTGAAGGAATGGAATAGAGAAATGCATATTAAATGCACCTATAATGGTGTTCAATTATCAGAAACAGAATTTCCCCAAGATTGGTTAACAGACGGCATTCAGATAAAGATTCTATATCCTTTCTGTCTAAAACCTTGGCGAAAAGCTAAGGTACGATCTCATCATAGAGATCGAGGAGATTCAAAATATAAAAACAAAAATTTTTGTTTTTTAACAGTCTGGGGAATGGAAGCAGAACTTCCCTTTGGTTCTCCCCGAAAACGACCTTCTTTTTTTGAACCTATTTATAAAGAACTCAAAAAAAGAAATAGAAGGGTAAAAAATAAGATTTTACAAGTTATAAACTTTTTGAAGGAAAGAATAAAATCCTTTATATTTATAAAAGTTAGAAAAGAAAAAACAAAATGGGTCACTAAAATATTTATAGTTATCAAACTCATAATGAAAAAATTGGAAAAAATAAATCCAATTTTTTTATTTGAGTTGAGGAAAGAAAAAGTATATGAAATGAAGGAAAACGAAAAAGATTTACAAAAAAATAAAAAGATTCTTCGCGAATCATCTGTTCGAATTCGACCAAAAAATTGGTTAAATTATTCACTAATAGAAAGAAGAATGAAAGATCTTTCTGATAAGACAATAAAAATCAGGAATCAAATAGAACGAAACGAAAAAGAAAAAAAAAAAGATATAGTTCTAATTTATGATAATAAAAGGCCGGAATCTTTGAAAATCTTAAAAAGGAAAAATATCCGATTAATGCGTAAATCGCACTACTTTATAAAATCATTCATTGAAAAAATATACATAGATATTTTACTATGTACCATTAGCATTCCTAAGATCAATGCAAAACTTTTCTTTAAATCAAAAAAAAATATCTTTAATAAATCCATTTACAACAATAAAAGAAATAAAGAACAAGAAGGAATTGATGAAACAAATCAAAATACAATGAAGTTTAATTTTGGTTTGACTATAAAAAAGTTGTTTTCAAATACTTATAGTACTGAGAATAGGAATCCAAATTCCGATACTTATTGGAACTTATCTTCCCTATCTCAAGCATATGTATTTTACAAATTATCACAAACCCAATTACTTAATAAGGATCGCTTGAGACCTGTATTTCAATATAAAGGAAACTCTCCTTTTTTTAAGGAAAAATTAAAAGACTCTTGTATGATAATGATACACGGAATATTTGATTCCAAATCAAGACATAATAAAATTCATTCGTATGTAATGAACGAATGGAAAAACTGGTTAAAAGGTCATTATCAATACGATCCATCTCAAAAAAAATGGTCTCGATTAGTAACTAAAGAATGGCGAAATAGAATCAATCAACGCTGTATGATTCAAAACCAAAACAAGGAATCAATCCAATTGGATTTATATAAAAAATACCAATTCATTCATTCCATGAAAAAAAATAACTATGCAGCGGATTCTTTTATGAGTCAAAAAGAAAAATGGAAAAAAAATCACAGATATGATCTTTTATCATATAAATACATAAGTCCTCCTAATTCATATATTTCTGGATCAACATTAGAATTTGAAATAAACGGGGATCGAGAAATTCCATATCATTTCAATACATCGAAACCCGAATCATTTTATGTATTAGTAAGTATACCTAGTAATAATTATCTAGAAAAAGGATATATTATTGATAGGAATATAAATTTGGATAGAAAATATTTTGATTGTAGAATTCCTCATTTTTGTTTTAGAAAGAATATTGAGATCTGGACCAATGCACATATTGGCATGACGATTCATAAAAATACTAAGACTGAAATTAAAAATTTAAAAAAAATGAAAAAAAAAGATCTTTTTTCTACTACGGTTCGTCAAGACATCAAACCATGCAATCAAAAAAGTTTCTTTTTTGATTGCATGGGAATGCATCAAGAGGGGTTCTCTGATACTGCATCAAATCATAATACTATATCCAATCTCGAATCTTGGTTCTTCCCAGAATTTGTGCAACTTTTTAACATATATAAGATTCAACCTTGGATCATTCCAATCAAATCACTCTTTTTTCATTTTAATAAAAATGAAAAAATAAATATAAATACAAAGAAAAATCCTCATGAATCGTCTAATAAAAAAGATCTTGAATTAGTAAATTACAAGCAGGAAGAACAAGAACAACAGGATCAAGGAAATCTTATATCGAATCTACGAAAACAAGAGAATAAAAAAGCTGTTGAAGAAGATTACGCAAGATTAGACATAGAAATTAAAAAGGGTAGAAAAAAAAAAAAATCTCAATATAAGAGAAAAAAACAAACGGAACTAGATTACTTTTTGAAAAAATATTTCCTTTTTCAATTAAGATGGGCTGATCCCTTGAATCAAAGAATAATGAACAATATTAGGGTATATTGTCTCCTACTTAGATTGATAAACCCAAAGGAAATTGCCATATCCTCGATTCAAAGAGGTGAAATAAATCTAGACGAAATGCTAATTCAAAAGGAGCTAGTTCTTACAGAATTGATAAGAAAGGGAATATTTATTATTGAACCAATTCGTCTATCTATAAGAAGGGACGGAAAATCTATTGTATATCAAACTATGGATATTTCATTGGTTGAGAAGAAGAAGCACCAAACAAATAGAAAATACGCAAAAAAAAGACATATTGAGAAAGAGGGGTTTGAAAAATCCATTCCACGATACAGCCACTTATTTTTTAGTGAAGACAAAAATCATTATGATTTACTTATTCCTGAAAATATTCTATCTCCTAGGCATCGGAGAGAATTTCGAATTCTAATTTGTTTCAATTCACGGAATTGGAATGTTTTGGATAGAAATCCAAGATTTTGCAATGAAAAGAAAATAAAAAACTGTGGACAATTTTTGAATCAGAACAAGCATATTAACACCGATGCAAAAAATTTAATTAAATTCAAATTGTTTCTTTGGCCCAATTATCGATTAGAAGATTTAGCTTGTATGAATCGTTATTGGTTTGATACCAATAACAGCAGTCGTTTCAGTATGTCAAGAATACATATGTATTCACAATTCAGAATGAATTCAATTCAAATGCAAAATTAAAAAATTTTTATTTTTATATTTTTTTTATATTTTATAGTGGATTTCCTACATATCGTGTGACATATTCTGTAGATGAAAGCCGAAATATATAGACTGTATAACATTAGAATTTCTAACACATGATGCTGATTTCATAGTGTATCCATTTTCACTAGGAGTAGCAGAACCTTTTTAGTTTAAGTAAAACTAAATCGTTCTATTTCGTGAATGCATATATTTATCAGACCCTTTTTATCCAATATCCAAATCCAATTTCGATTTATACTAGATGAAAATAACTGTCATAATAAATCTTATTATTTTTCCTGATCGGTAAAATTCACAGAAAATAAAAATTTTAATTTATTTTATGGTCAAAAATTCATTTATCTCAGTTATTCCACAAGAAGAAAAAGACGAAAATAGTGGGTCTGTTGAATTTCAAGTATTCCATTTCACCAGTAAGATACGGAGACTTACTTCACATTTAGAATTGCACAAAAGAGATTTTTTATCACAAAGGGGTCTGCGAATAATTCTGGGAAAACGTCAACGATTATTGACTTATTTGTCAAAGAAAAATAAAGTGCGTTATAAGAGATTAATGGATCAGTTAGATATTCGGGAACCAAAAACTCGTTAATTTAAATTCAATTTATTATTTGAGTTTATTATTATTTATTATTAGCCTTGTTATTTTTTTTTTTATTAATTATTTATATTATATTTATTATATATATTTTATATTTAATTATTTTAATTATTTTATAATAATTATAATAATTGATAATAATTATTTAATATTTAATAATATAATAGTTTTATTTTAGATTTATATTATAGTTATTTTTTATATTATTTTTATATTATAGTTATAATATTAGAATATTCTTATTTTAATTTTTTTTTTTGATAGAATTTACATTTTATATATGACTATATGAATATGAATAGGATTATTTAGAATTACTAGAATTATACTAAATTCAATTTAAATTAGGATAAATATATATGAAAAATGAAAATATAATATATTTAATATTAAGAAAATAAACATGATTCGTATGTACAACTCATATTTCATGGTTATTCAAACGTAAATCAAAGGATCTTGGCCCTTTCTCATAAACAGATTTTAAAATCTATTGATTCTATAAATTTTAAAAAATCATTGATTCGTCTGGTATCTACAATAGAAAATATATGATTTCCATCATTTTCTAATTAAAATTTTATCAGATCGAAAATCTTTTGTGTTCAAAACTTAAATTTATAGACCCAATGTCGCATTCAGTAAAAATTTATGATACATGTATAGGGTGTACCCAATGTGTACGAGCTTGTCCCACGGATGTATTAGAAATGATACCTTGGGACGGATGTAAAGCTAAGCAAATTGCTTCCGCGCCAAGAACCGAGGATTGTGTAGGTTGTAAGAGATGTGAATCCGCTTGCCCAACGGATTTTTTGAGTGTCCGTGTTTATTTATGGCATGAAACAACTCGCAGCATGGGTCTTTCTTATTGATATGTAACAAAAAACTCCCCTTGAATCATTTGATTCCTCTTTACCGAGAAAACTCCGTACTCGAGAAAAGAAAATAAAAATATATTATTCTTCTCCCGAGCACGGAGTTTTCTGGTCAAAATTGATCTTGTCTTTATCACGAGTTATTTTACTTGGTTAACAATACTTCTGGTTTTGCCGATATTTGCGGGTTCTTCAATTGTCCTTTTCCTTCATAAAGGAAATAAGGCGTATAGGAGGGATACTATATGTATATGTATCCTGGAGCTCCCTCTAATGACCTATGTATTTTGTTCCAATTGGACGATCCATTAAACCAATTGAAGGAAGATTCTAAATGGATAAATATTTTTTTATTTTCACTGGAGACTGGGAATCGATGGACTTTCCATAGGACCCATTTTACTGACAGGATTTATCACTTGAACCAACAAACATTAGATTTCGAAAAATTAGCTAATCAATCATATCCCACAGCATTGGAAATAATATTCCATTTTGGTTTTCTTATAGCTTATGCTGTCAAATCGCCGATGATACCCCTACATACATGATTACCAGATACCCACGGGGAAGCGCATTACAGTACATGTATGCTTCTAGCTGGAATCTTATTAAAGATGGGAACATATGGATTGATTCGGATCAATATGGAATTGTTAGCTCACGCTCATTCGAAATTCTCTCTCTGGTTGATCATAGTAGGAATAATACAAATCTTTTATGCAGCTTCAACATCTCTTGGTCAACGCAATTTTAAAAAGCATATTGCCTATTCTTACGTATCTCATATGGGTTTCATAATTATAGGAATTGGTTCTATAACTGGCATGGGACTCAATGGAGCCATTTTACAAATACTCTCTCATGGATTGATCGGTGCTGCACTTTTTTCTTAGCAGAAACGAGTTGGGATAGAATACGTTTTGTTTATCTCGACGAGATGGTGGGGAATATCTATCCCAATGGAAAAAATATTGATATTTACCATGTTTAGTAGTTTCTCGATGGCTTCTCTTGTATTACCAGGAATGAGTGGTTTTGTTGCAGAATTCTTAGTCTTTTTTGGAATAATTACTAACCAAAAATATCTTTTCATGCCAAAAATGTTAATTACTTTTGTAATAGCAATTGGAATGATATTAACTCCTATTTTTTTATTGTCTATGCTACGTCATATTTTCTATGAATACAAGCTATTCAATATACCAAACTATAAATTTTCATATTCTGGACCGCGAAAACTATTTCTTTCGATCTGTATCTTTCTACCTGTAATAGGAATTGAGATTTATCCTGATTTCGTTCTTCCGTTATCGGTTGACAAGGTACAAGTTATATTAGCTAATAATTTTTATTATTTTTATAGAAATATAGATACTAATTCTTTTTATAGCTTAGAAAATTCTAATTAATTAGAAGGAAAGTCTTATAATTCTTTGACTTTCATCTTTTCACGATTCTTCATTGTACAATGAAAAAAATGAAGAGTGAATTAGAATTGTAATGAAATACATCTAGAGTTTTTGAGAACCATTTGAATAATTCCTCCATTCAAACGGTTTTCAAAAACTCGCACAAATACTCATTGTCTATCAGAGTCTATCAGACGATGTTTTTATGTGTTCTTCATGTAGTTTATTTTATTCAATTAGATATAAATGGGAATGAACCATAACTATGGAACCCGATTCCTAATAGATTGATCCCAAAATAGCATATCCAAATTAGGAGAAATCCTATAGAAGCCACAAATGCCGAATTTGTGCCTTGGTCTTGCAATTTTTTATTTGTTCTAATATGTAAATAGATTGCAAATATGGTCCAAGTAATAAATGCCCAAGTTTCCTTAGGATCCCAATTCCAATAAGAACCCCATGCTTCATTAGCCCATACTGCTCCAGAAAGAATGCCTATGGTTAAAAAGGTAAACCCTAAACTAATGACACGATAACTCCAATAATCCAAACGCTGAATTAATTGATATTTGTAAAAATTTAGAAATGAGAGAAAAGAAGTCTTTTTAAATACACTTTCTTTTTCGTTCAAATATTCTATCGTACCAACAAAGAAAAATGACTTCCTTAAGCTTATAAAATTCTTGTTAAAAAAAAAATCGATATTTTTTCGAAATGTAATCACTATAAGAGCAACTGATAATAATGATCCGCATAAAAGAACTGCATAGCTCAATAGCATCATACTGACATGCATCATTAACCAGTGAGACTGTAGAGCAGGTACTAATATTGCGGATTGATGCATTTCAATTGAAAGACCTGACGTGGCAAAACCTTGGGTAAAAATGGCACTTGGTGCAGTTATTGTGCTTAAATAATTTTTATGATTCCCAAGATATGGAATCATATGAATAATAGAGAAATTCCACGAAAGGAAGATTAATGATTCATATAAATTACTTAAGGGAAAATGTCCTGAAGAAATCCAACGAATAACTAAAAACCCTGTTATAGAGAAAAAAGTAGCTATCATCCCCTTTTCTGACGAATTACGCAATCCTTCTATTTCATAGACTAATAAGTTCATCAAATGAATCATAATCACAATTGAGATGATCGAAAAGGAAATATGAGTTAATATATGTTCTAAGGTCACAAATATCATAAACATAAAAAAGGGTCCTTATTAAATAATAAATAATTGAAATTGGAGATTAAAATAAATATTAAAAAAAAATACAATATACATTAATAATACATTAGTAAATGTCAATTATTTGTTTTCCAAGTCAAAAATATAAAATTTGAAGTTCTTTGAGACATATCAATTAAGATTTTTAAAAACGTTTTTTTGTCCCAATAAAAAACTTTTTGACTGTCCGGTAGAAACAGATTTAGCTAAAGAAAAAGCTTTTACTGCCGCTAAAGAGCCTTTTTTTTTCCAAGGATTTCTACGAATATGCTTTTTTGACATAGAAGTACGTTTTTTTGGAACTGCCATTCAAAGATAGGTGACTCATTTTTATCGTTGTATGTGAAAGACATATATTGTTCAAAATGGATTACTCTTTATTAGTCATTACCTATAGCGATTCCATCAATATCAATAATATAAGAGCATAACTTTGAAAAATAAATAAATAAAAAACGAATTAAAATTCAATATCAATATTCTTTTTTTATTTAATAAAAAATAAATATAAAATATAAAGAGATCCATAATTGAACTATAATAAATTAATAAATCCTAAATCTATAAAACATAAATATAAATGTAAATATATAAAATATCTATAAATTTTATAATCTTACATAAATACAATCTAATGTTAAGGGAAAATATAATTATTAAAAATAATTATAATTATATTAAATAATAATATATAATTTATATAATTTTATGCCGCCACTCGGACTCGAACCGAGATGCTCTAGCACTGCTTCCTAAGAGCAGCGTGTCTACCAATTTCACCATGGCGGCTTACCTGAAAGAATAATAATAAATTCATGTTGAATTGTCTATATTCAATAGAGTTTAGGAAACAATGAAGCAAAATGCATTTACATTCATATGGAAATGTTCAAGTTCAATATCAAGAATATTCAGTTAGTATTTTCGTAAGTTCAGTTTTCATAATAAACTTTTCCATTTATGTATTATAAACTATAACTATAATAGAAACCTAGCTTTTTTTATTTTATTATTGTTTTATAATTATATATATATAATATATAATTATAAATTAATATTTATTATTATATTATATATATATTATTATATTATAAATATATATTATAATAAATATATTATAATAAGAATATTATTACATATATTATTATATATTATACATTTTATTTAATTTTATTTAATATTTAATTATTTAATTATATATTTCATTTAATTAATTATAACTTTATATTATTTTATTGATATTGAAATTGATATTGAATTCGTGAGAAGGTTTTTTCTTTCCTATTAATTGTACTTTTAAAAATATAAAAGCATAATTAGGATAAGACAACGAAAAATGTTAATATTTAATTATACTAAGATGTTAGGTGTCTAAATAAAGAAAAAATATCGATTTTTTTTTTAACAAGAATTTTATAAGCTTAAGGAAGTCATTTTTCTTTGTTGGTACGATAGAATATTTGAACGAAAAAGAAAGTGTATTTAAAAAGACTTCTTTTCTCTCATTTCTAAATTTTTACAAATATCAATTAATTCAGCGTTTGGATTATTGGAGTTATCGTGTCATTAGTTTAGGGTTTACCTTTTTAACCATAGGCATTCTTTCTGGAGCAGTATGGGCTAATGAAGCATGGGGTTCTTATTGGAATTGGGATCCTAAGGAAACTTGGGCATTTATTACTTGGACCATATTTGCAATCTATTTACATATTAGAACAAATAAAAAATTGCAAGACCAAGGCACAAATTCGGCATTTGTGGCTTCTATAGGATTTCTCCTAATTTGGATATGCTATTTTGGGATCAATCTATTAGGAATCGGGTTCCATAGTTATGGTTCATTCCCATTTATATCTAATTGAATAAAATAAACTACATGAAGAACACATAAAAACATCGTCTGATAGACTCTGATAGACAATGAGTATTTGTGCGAGTTTTTGAAAACCGTTTGAATGGAGGAATTATTCAAATGGTTCTCAAAAACTCTAGATGTATTTCATTACAATTCTAATTCACTCTTCATTTTTTTCATTGTACAATGAAGAATCGTGAAAAGATGAAAGTCAAAGAATTATAAGACTTTCCTTCTAATTAATTAGAATTTTCTAAGCTATAAAAAGAATTAGTATCTATATTTCTATAAAAATAATAAAAATTATTAGCTAATATAACTTGTACCTTGTCAACCGATAACGGAAGAACGAAATCAGGATAAATCTCAATTCCTATTACAGGTAGAAAGATACAGATCGAAAGAAATAGTTTTCGCGGTCCAGAATATGAAAATTTATAGTTTGGTATATTGAATAGCTTGTATTCATAGAAAATATGACGTAGCATAGACAATAAAAAAATAGGAGTTAATATCATTCCAATTGCTATTACAAAAGTAATTAACATTTTTGGCATGAAAAGATATTTTTGGTTAGTAATTATTCCAAAAAAGACTAAGAATTCTGCAACAAAACCACTCATTCCTGGTAATACAAGAGAAGCCATCGAGAAACTACTAAACATGGTAAATATCAATATTTTTTCCATTGGGATAGATATTCCCCACCATCTCGTCGAGATAAACAAAACGTATTCTATCCCAACTCGTTTCTGCTAAGAAAAAAGTGCAGCACCGATCAATCCATGAGAGAGTATTTGTAAAATGGCTCCATTGAGTCCCATGCCAGTTATAGAACCAATTCCTATAATTATGAAACCCATATGAGATACGTAAGAATAGGCAATATGCTTTTTAAAATTGCGTTGACCAAGAGATGTTGAAGCTGCATAAAAGATTTGTATTATTCCTACTATGATCAACCAGAGAGAGAATTTCGAATGAGCGTGAGCTAACAATTCCATATTGATCCGAATCAATCCATATGTTCCCATCTTTAATAAGATTCCAGCTAGAAGCATACATGTACTGTAATGCGCTTCCCCGTGGGTATCTGGTAATCATGTATGTAGGGGTATCATCGGCGATTTGACAGCATAAGCTATAAGAAAACCAAAATGGAATATTATTTCCAATGCTGTGGGATATGATTGATTAGCTAATTTTTCGAAATCTAATGTTTGTTGGTTCAAGTGATAAATCCTGTCAGTAAAATGGGTCCTATGGAAAGTCCATCGATTCCCAGTCTCCAGTGAAAATAAAAAAATATTTATCCATTTAGAATCTTCCTTCAATTGGTTTAATGGATCGTCCAATTGGAACAAAATACATAGGTCATTAGAGGGAGCTCCAGGATACATATACATATAGTATCCCTCCTATACGCCTTATTTCCTTTATGAAGGAAAAGGACAATTGAAGAACCCGCAAATATCGGCAAAACCAGAAGTATTGTTAACCAAGTAAAATAACTCGTGATAAAGACAAGATCAATTTTGACCAGAAAACTCCGTGCTCGGGAGAAGAATAATATATTTTTATTTTCTTTTCTCGAGTACGGAGTTTTCTCGGTAAAGAGGAATCAAATGATTCAAGGGGAGTTTTTTGTTACATATCAATAAGAAAGACCCATGCTGCGAGTTGTTTCATGCCATAAATAAACACGGACACTCAAAAAATCCGTTGGGCAAGCGGATTCACATCTCTTACAACCTACACAATCCTCGGTTCTTGGCGCGGAAGCAATTTGCTTAGCTTTACATCCGTCCCAAGGTATCATTTCTAATACATCCGTGGGACAAGCTCGTACACATTGGGTACACCCTATACATGTATCATAAATTTTTACTGAATGCGACATTGGGTCTATAAATTTAAGTTTTGAACACAAAAGATTTTCGATCTGATAAAATTTTAATTAGAAAATGATGGAAATCATATATTTTCTATTGTAGATACCAGACGAATCAATGATTTTTTAAAATTTATAGAATCAATAGATTTTAAAATCTGTTTATGAGAAAGGGCCAAGATCCTTTGATTTACGTTTGAATAACCATGAAATATGAGTTGTACATACGAATCATGTTTATTTTCTTAATATTAAATATATTATATTTTCATTTTTCATATATATTTATCCTAATTTAAATTGAATTTAGTATAATTCTAGTAATTCTAAATAATCCTATTCATATTCATATAGTCATATATAAAATGTAAATTCTATCAAAAAAAAAAATTAAAATAAGAATATTCTAATATTATAACTATAATATAAAAATAATATAAAAAATAACTATAATATAAATCTAAAATAAAACTATTATATTATTAAATATTAAATAATTATTATCAATTATTATAATTATTATAAAATAATTAAAATAATTAAATATAAAATATATATAATAAATATAATATAAATAATTAATAAAAAAAAAAATAACAAGGCTAATAATAAATAATAATAAACTCAAATAATAAATTGAATTTAAATTAACGAGTTTTTGGTTCCCGAATATCTAACTGATCCATTAATCTCTTATAACGCACTTTATTTTTCTTTGACAAATAAGTCAATAATCGTTGACGTTTTCCCAGAATTATTCGCAGACCCCTTTGTGATAAAAAATCTCTTTTGTGCAATTCTAAATGTGAAGTAAGTCTCCGTATCTTACTGGTGAAATGGAATACTTGAAATTCAACAGACCCACTATTTTCGTCTTTTTCTTCTTGTGGAATAACTGAGATAAATGAATTTTTGACCATAAAATAAATTAAAATTTTTATTTTCTGTGAATTTTACCGATCAGGAAAAATAATAAGATTTATTATGACAGTTATTTTCATCTAGTATAAATCGAAATTGGATTTGGATATTGGATAAAAAGGGTCTGATAAATATATGCATTCACGAAATAGAACGATTTAGTTTTACTTAAACTAAAAAGGTTCTGCTACTCCTAGTGAAAATGGATACACTATGAAATCAGCATCATGTGTTAGAAATTCTAATGTTATACAGTCTATATATTTCGGCTTTCATCTACAGAATATGTCACACGATATGTAGGAAATCCACTATAAAATATAAAAAAAATATAAAAATAAAAATTTTTTAATTTTGCATTTGAATTGAATTCATTCTGAATTGTGAATACATATGTATTCTTGACATACTGAAACGACTGCTGTTATTGGTATCAAACCAATAACGATTCATACAAGCTAAATCTTCTAATCGATAATTGGGCCAAAGAAACAATTTGAATTTAATTAAATTTTTTGCATCGGTGTTAATATGCTTGTTCTGATTCAAAAATTGTCCACAGTTTTTTATTTTCTTTTCATTGCAAAATCTTGGATTTCTATCCAAAACATTCCAATTCCGTGAATTGAAACAAATTAGAATTCGAAATTCTCTCCGATGCCTAGGAGATAGAATATTTTCAGGAATAAGTAAATCATAATGATTTTTGTCTTCACTAAAAAATAAGTGGCTGTATCGTGGAATGGATTTTTCAAACCCCTCTTTCTCAATATGTCTTTTTTTTGCGTATTTTCTATTTGTTTGGTGCTTCTTCTTCTCAACCAATGAAATATCCATAGTTTGATATACAATAGATTTTCCGTCCCTTCTTATAGATAGACGAATTGGTTCAATAATAAATATTCCCTTTCTTATCAATTCTGTAAGAACTAGCTCCTTTTGAATTAGCATTTCGTCTAGATTTATTTCACCTCTTTGAATCGAGGATATGGCAATTTCCTTTGGGTTTATCAATCTAAGTAGGAGACAATATACCCTAATATTGTTCATTATTCTTTGATTCAAGGGATCAGCCCATCTTAATTGAAAAAGGAAATATTTTTTCAAAAAGTAATCTAGTTCCGTTTGTTTTTTTCTCTTATATTGAGATTTTTTTTTTTTTCTACCCTTTTTAATTTCTATGTCTAATCTTGCGTAATCTTCTTCAACAGCTTTTTTATTCTCTTGTTTTCGTAGATTCGATATAAGATTTCCTTGATCCTGTTGTTCTTGTTCTTCCTGCTTGTAATTTACTAATTCAAGATCTTTTTTATTAGACGATTCATGAGGATTTTTCTTTGTATTTATATTTATTTTTTCATTTTTATTAAAATGAAAAAAGAGTGATTTGATTGGAATGATCCAAGGTTGAATCTTATATATGTTAAAAAGTTGCACAAATTCTGGGAAGAACCAAGATTCGAGATTGGATATAGTATTATGATTTGATGCAGTATCAGAGAACCCCTCTTGATGCATTCCCATGCAATCAAAAAAGAAACTTTTTTGATTGCATGGTTTGATGTCTTGACGAACCGTAGTAGAAAAAAGATCTTTTTTTTTCATTTTTTTTAAATTTTTAATTTCAGTCTTAGTATTTTTATGAATCGTCATGCCAATATGTGCATTGGTCCAGATCTCAATATTCTTTCTAAAACAAAAATGAGGAATTCTACAATCAAAATATTTTCTATCCAAATTTATATTCCTATCAATAATATATCCTTTTTCTAGATAATTATTACTAGGTATACTTACTAATACATAAAATGATTCGGGTTTCGATGTATTGAAATGATATGGAATTTCTCGATCCCCGTTTATTTCAAATTCTAATGTTGATCCAGAAATATATGAATTAGGAGGACTTATGTATTTATATGATAAAAGATCATATCTGTGATTTTTTTTCCATTTTTCTTTTTGACTCATAAAAGAATCCGCTGCATAGTTATTTTTTTTCATGGAATGAATGAATTGGTATTTTTTATATAAATCCAATTGGATTGATTCCTTGTTTTGGTTTTGAATCATACAGCGTTGATTGATTCTATTTCGCCATTCTTTAGTTACTAATCGAGACCATTTTTTTTGAGATGGATCGTATTGATAATGACCTTTTAACCAGTTTTTCCATTCGTTCATTACATACGAATGAATTTTATTATGTCTTGATTTGGAATCAAATATTCCGTGTATCATTATCATACAAGAGTCTTTTAATTTTTCCTTAAAAAAAGGAGAGTTTCCTTTATATTGAAATACAGGTCTCAAGCGATCCTTATTAAGTAATTGGGTTTGTGATAATTTGTAAAATACATATGCTTGAGATAGGGAAGATAAGTTCCAATAAGTATCGGAATTTGGATTCCTATTCTCAGTACTATAAGTATTTGAAAACAACTTTTTTATAGTCAAACCAAAATTAAACTTCATTGTATTTTGATTTGTTTCATCAATTCCTTCTTGTTCTTTATTTCTTTTATTGTTGTAAATGGATTTATTAAAGATATTTTTTTTTGATTTAAAGAAAAGTTTTGCATTGATCTTAGGAATGCTAATGGTACATAGTAAAATATCTATGTATATTTTTTCAATGAATGATTTTATAAAGTAGTGCGATTTACGCATTAATCGGATATTTTTCCTTTTTAAGATTTTCAAAGATTCCGGCCTTTTATTATCATAAATTAGAACTATATCTTTTTTTTTTTCTTTTTCGTTTCGTTCTATTTGATTCCTGATTTTTATTGTCTTATCAGAAAGATCTTTCATTCTTCTTTCTATTAGTGAATAATTTAACCAATTTTTTGGTCGAATTCGAACAGATGATTCGCGAAGAATCTTTTTATTTTTTTGTAAATCTTTTTCGTTTTCCTTCATTTCATATACTTTTTCTTTCCTCAACTCAAATAAAAAAATTGGATTTATTTTTTCCAATTTTTTCATTATGAGTTTGATAACTATAAATATTTTAGTGACCCATTTTGTTTTTTCTTTTCTAACTTTTATAAATATAAAGGATTTTATTCTTTCCTTCAAAAAGTTTATAACTTGTAAAATCTTATTTTTTACCCTTCTATTTCTTTTTTTGAGTTCTTTATAAATAGGTTCAAAAAAAGAAGGTCGTTTTCGGGGAGAACCAAAGGGAAGTTCTGCTTCCATTCCCCAGACTGTTAAAAAACAAAAATTTTTGTTTTTATATTTTGAATCTCCTCGATCTCTATGATGAGATCGTACCTTAGCTTTTCGCCAAGGTTTTAGACAGAAAGGATATAGAATCTTTATCTGAATGCCGTCTGTTAACCAATCTTGGGGAAATTCTGTTTCTGATAATTGAACACCATTATAGGTGCATTTAATATGCATTTCTCTATTCCATTCCTTCAAATCCTCGTACCACTCGGGGAATTGAAATAATAACATACGTAAAATATTTTTAGCTATTATAAATGAAGGCAATATAATGTATTTTCGAAAAAAAGATTGGATTACTAACATTAAACCTCTTATTGCTTGAATAAATACAAAGGTATCCCAAGCTTCTGATATTTCTATACGTTCTTTTTTATCCTTTTCTTCTTTTGTCTCTTCATTTTCAAAATGGGAATCTAAAATTTTAAATTCAGATTCTCGTTCTCTACCCATCCAATTCCTCAAAATAAGATTCTTCATTTCATTAATATGAAAAGAATAAAAAAAAGATGTTTTGTATATACGGTCCAAAAAAAGTGGGGAATGCGCATTTACTTGAAAGAGGTCCCAAATAACTGTTTTACGTCTTTGAGCGCGCATGGATCCTTTGATTAGATTGCGACGAAAACACGATTGTTGGGAGTAACGTATCAGAGCTACCTCTTCCTCTTCCGTTTTATTATCATTTTTCTCATTGTTACTA